CATCACGTCAGCATTAGATAAAAACTGGGTGTTTCGCCCAGTTTTGTTCCAATAAATGGTTCAAATTAGTTTATCGACATGAGTGTTATATATCGAAAAAAAAATTCCAATTATAGTAAAAACCACCCTTGTATTAACGTAGTGGTAGAAAGAGTACCATGCTGCGCCGGATTTCAAACGTTTTCGCTTTAACCATGCTATTGGACCTACTTTAAATTGGTTCATAGAGAATCAAAATCGATTTACCAAAAACTCACGAAATGCTATGGTTCTTCCATATTATTTTTTAAGTTATTCAGAAGTAATTCGTGGGATTATGCACTTTTTTCTAATTATAACAAAAAAAAGATGCAGCTGGTTGGATCCAGCCCCTTTTTTGAAAAAAACAACTCGCACACACTCCCTTTCCAAAAAAGATCAATACACCAAGCACTACACTTAGATTTATTGGATTTGTTGCTAAAATATCGGTATTAAACCCGAAACTCCCGGCGGATGACCAGTAACCCAAATAAACGACAAAATCGGTTACGTTTTTCATATGATCTCCCTAGAATAAAAAAGGCAAACAGAATTCTTTTTGGATCACTTCGCCCCCCCCTGTATTTTCTTTCTAACCAGCGTAAAAAATGTATTCTCTATAGAACAGAGACCTAGATTTTACTTTTTCAATTTCGACTATGAATGAGAATTAGATACTCGGACTTATGTTACTTGTGAAATAACTCATATTTGTTGAAACATTTCCGTTCTATTGGACTAAGCTAAGAAGGGGACGGAAAAAGTACGGTGATATGCAAACACCCCCACCCAAAATATTTCCTGGAAATTGGGCATTATCTTAACTAACTAATAAGGGATTATAGGAGTGAAATTTTGGACAGGAAGGGTCGCGGAATAAAAAATATTTATTTTTTAGTTAGATTTCTAGGATTAGCTTAAACAAAGGGATTTGCAAATAAAAGCGCTAATGCTACAACTAGTCCATAAATTGTTAAAGCTTCCATGAAAGCCAGACTAAGTAATAAAGTACCTCTTATTTTTCCCTCTGCCTCGGGTTGTCTCGCAATACCTTCTACAGCTTGGCCCGCAGCAGTACCCTGACCAACTCCAGGTCCAATAGAAGCAAGTCCGACGGCTAATCCAGCAGCAATAACGGAAGCAGCAGAAACCAGTGGATTCATTATAAGTTCCTCGCACCAAAATAAAGAAATGGTTAATGATACAAGCAACTAATGAATTAGAACGCAAATTTTTCACCACTAAAATGGATCCAGACAAAGTAACTCAGATTCAATTCATAGTCACCGACGAAACAGAAGTACTTTGTCTTGAAATCCCCGTCTAAAGTCATAGCAATAAATCAAATTAGATCTATCCTTAGGTCATATATACCTAATCCATTATCACATATACAAGTCCGCCTTGGATAATGTAAACCTACTATTCCTATCTTATCTTAGAGTCAATCAGATTCGAGAATCCGCCTTCGAAAAAAGTTGACTTATAATCAGTAGATTAGAGATACCTAGGCCAGCACTCGCCCTCCTACCAACTTATTTTTTAGGAATCGAGTTTTTCCTCTTTTATTCCTTTTTTTATCATTCTTCTAGAAAAATAGATGAATTCACTAGATGAAATCATTGAAGACCAATCTTAGTATTTGATTGATTTAAGCTCCGGCAATTCAAAAAAAAATGTACTAATATTAGTATTACTTTGCTTGTATCTAAGCTAAAAAGCTTATTTCGAAATCAAAAACATGTCAATGATGACCCTCCATCGATTCTCCTATATAAGCCGCTGCTAAAGTTGCAAAAATCAAAGCTTGAATACCGCTTGTAAATAATCCAAGGAACATGACAGGTATAGGAACCACTGAAGGTACTAAAGAAACAAGAACAACAACTACTAATTCATCAGCTAATATATTCCCGAAAAGTCGAAAACTAAGCGATAAAGGTTTTGTGAAATCTTCTAAGATATTAATGGGTAAAAGAATTGGAGTTGGTTGAATGTATTTACCAAAATAACCCAATCCCTTTTTGCTAAGACCCGCATAAAAATATGCTAGTGACGTGAGTAAAGCTAAAGCAACAGTAGTATTTATATCATTCGTAGGGGCAGCTAACTCCCCTTCAGGTAACTGTATCAATTTCCAAGGTAAAAGAGCCCCGGACCAATTGGAAACAAAAATAAACAGAAACAGAGTTCCAATAAAGGGAACCCAAGGACCGTATTCTTCTCCAATCTGGGTTTTACTCACGTCTCGAATGAATTCAAGAATGTATTCGAAAAAATTCTGACTGCTATTCGGAATAGTTTGTGGATTCCGAATAGCAATAGCGGTTGAACCTAATAAGATAACAATTACAACCCAAGAAGTGATAAGTACCTGGGCATGCACTTGGAAACCCCCGATTTGCCAATACAAATGTTGGCCTACTTCTACACCGGATAGAGCATAGAATATGTTGATGGAACATAATAGAACGTTCATATTGCCCTCTGACCGAAATAGAACTTGAAAAGGAATTATTTTGATTCAATCGTCGCTTTTTTTTATTTTATATTTTGTATATCAACAAATCACATAATATCCCCATTTCTTTTTCTTTTTTTTGATTCCCGACCCGGACAAGCAAATCTATGGAGGTCTAAAAGCCATTTTCTCTTATTATTCATTTTAATTAAGGCTTTCTTATATATCTCGAACGACCCTCACAAATAGCAAATACTAGTTTGTTAAGAATTAATCGGATGGAAGCTATAGCGTCATCATTCGCTGGAATCGAAATATCTGCAAGATCGGGGTCACAATTTGTATCAATTAAACAAATCGTTGGAATTCCCAAAGTGATACACTCTCGAAGAGCCGTATCTTCTTCTTGCTGATCAATGATGATTACAATATCGGGTAAACCTGTCATATATTTAATTCCACCCAGATATGTTTGCAAGTGCGATAATTGTCTCTTCAACATAGCTGCATCTCTTTTCGGAAGACGGTGGATCCCCCCCAGTTTTTGTTCCATTCTTAAATCCCGGAACTTATGAAGTCGTGTTTCTGTCGTGGACCAATTCGTTAACATACCACCAAGCCATTTTTTATTAACATAATGACATCGAGCCCTTATTGCAGCTCGGGCTACCAAATCCGCTGCTTTTTTTTTTGTCCCAACAATTAAAAATTGGTTTTCCTTACTTGCTGCATCAAAAACTAAATCACAAGCTTCTGATAAAAAACGAGCCGTTCTAGTAAGATTTGTAATATGAATACCCTTACGCTTTGCAGAGATATAAGGCGCCATTCTCGGATTCCACTTTCTAGTACCATGACCAAAATGAACTCCCGCTTCCATCATCTCTTCCAAATTGATGTTCCAATATCTTTTTGTCATTTCTCTCCACACTTCCTCTCTTTTTTTTCTTGAAAAAAAAAAAAGAGACGATGTACCCTGAAATAAATAATTGTTCCGATGGAACCTTCACTTCTACCGGAGATTGGCCGTTGATACACAATCCAAGGCATTCATTCCTTTCTATTTGTATTCCCTGAATATTTTTCTTAATTATTATACTTAATTATCAAATTAAATGGCTGGATCAACGACAAACTAGTTAAAAGGCATGAATCCGCTCTTAGTTTTAGAAATCATTAAATCCCAGAAATGATTGTTCTGATGATGTATCGTGAGAGTTCTTTGAAATGGAAGAATGAAAAAAATCTCTATGGTGGAACAAAATATTTTGTATTTTCCCCTCAAATAAGCTTTTCTTTTTGTTGTTTTGGTGCCTTGAACGATGTACTAATAATCCGGTACCAACGGGTATCATACTGCCCAAAACAACGTTTTCTTTTAGGCCCTTCAACCAATCTATACGACCCCGTAGAGCAGCTTTTGCTAAGACTCGAGCGGTTTCTTGAAAACTCGCTTCGGATATGAAACTTTGAGTATTCAGAGATGCTCTTGTTATTCCCAATAAAATAGCTCGGTAACAGATTGCTTCGTCCAAAGCACGCCCCGTTCGTTCCGCTCGCAACAATCCAATTAGTTCGCCGGGTGAAAAAACATTAGACATTCCGTCTTCTGAAACTAAAACTTTGGATGTTATTTGACGTACAATAATTTCTATATGCCTATTATGAATCTGCACACCCTGGGATCGATAAACCTTTTGTATCTTATTAACCAAAGAAATACGACTTTGCACTATAGTTAGCTCGACACCAATCAAGAATCCCCAAGGAATGCCAAGAATTCTTGTTATATGCTCGTTCCACCCCTCAACTCTCTTTTCTAGGTTCATCGATATTGAATCAATGGAACGTACTTCCAAGACTTGTTCCACTTTTGGAAGACCCTGCGTTATATCACCTGATCTTGATTTTTCATATATAAATGTAACCAGAGTATCCCCCGTAGAAAGGATTTCTCCATAATGTCCATGAACAGTTGCTCCTGGCGTAGCTAAATAGGGTTTAGCTGATCTAATTATTATAGAATCAACTTGAACAATTAAAACTTGGCCCGACTTTAGGTGGGGTCTATTTTTCGCGATACATGCATTTTCACAAATAAACTGCCCAAGACTTATTATTGTGGGTCTCTCTTCACAAAAATTACAATGGATAAAATACCAATTCAAAAAAAATGGATTCAAAACCTTTTTACGGCATAGATCGCGAGTCGAAATCCTTCTATTTTCATCCATTAAATAATATTCAATTATGTAAAAAGTCTGTTTTAAATTGTCAAGTTGAAAATATTTCATTAGCAAAACTTGATTGTGGGTTAGTAAAATGTCAAAACTCCTAATTGGAAGGGCTGTTCCTAAGGAACCTAATGATTTCAATTTCCTAACTGAAACTATTGGGGGGTCTCCTTTAAGTGCTTCTTTTATTCCATTTTGATATTTTACATTGTTGAATGGCCCCATTTGAAAACAATTGGATGATGACAAAATTATCAAAGATTTATTTTCGTTATTTATCTTCA